TCAAGTCAATTATGCATTACATTAATTCGATTCATTCAATTTTATTATTAAATATAAAAAAATTGAATTTTTCGAATTTTAGAATATTAAAGATTATAACGATTTAAAGTAAAAGCGGGTAGCGGGAATCGAACCCGCATCGTTAGCTTGGAAGGCTAGGGGTTATAGTCGACGTTGATTCATCATTTTTAACGTCTCTAATTCAAAACTGAACGTGAAACTTTGGTTTCATTCGGCTCCTTTATGGAAGATGGATAAATTCCCAGATTCAGACATGAACGAAATAAAAAAATCCGACCCATAACGTCTATGTCAGCTTTTCTGTCTGAATCTATTCAGAACAACCCGCTTTCTAGACGATCCCTATAGAAAAGAGGAGGGTTATATTCTAACAATCTTTCTAGTTACTTCGTTCTCTACTTCTATTTGAAAGAATCCTTAGGAAAAGCATTTTGTTTCCACCGAGCTAAAACAATTTCTCGATGTCTTTAGTAAACCAAAGACATTGTTTAATAGCTGTTTTGCTTCAATTTCCCCTATATAAATTTTCAATTATATAAATTGAAAATTGAAGATTTAGTTACGATTAGAAATACACTTTTTATCTTTATCCATGGGTCCTTTACTCATACTCATTCAATTGGAAGTATTGATCCAATAAAAAAAAATTATGTTTCGTAATCTCATAATCCAATTTTTCAATTTTAAATTGATTCTTGGATACAAATCACGAGAATGTATATTCTTCCTCGAATTTTTCATTGAGAGGTAAAGGATTCAATCCTTTTAAGAACTAAAGTTTTTGTTCGGAATGAATATATGAATATTAATCAAACCGAAAGACCCTTTAACTATATAGGGGGTTATAGAACGAATCACACTTTTACCACTAAACTATACCCGCTACAATCCGATTATTGTATATAAATGGACCTTTTGTCGACCCTAATCAAAAGTAAAACAAAAGATCAGAAAAAAATCATGAAAACGAGAGCGTTTACGTGTTGTATCAGAGGACCTAATGAGATTAGGAAAAGAGGATTCATTTAATTTAAATAACTAAATACCAAGTGTTTTTTTGCCCGAGGTTTTTGACCTATACGTCTCGAACTTAAGCCATAACACAAAAATGGATTGTGTCAAGAAACGACAGTTCCCTTTTTCTTATTTAAACTGGAATAAAAGGACTAACTAAGAAAGAAACGGCACTTTGATTCGATATCATTTGATTCTATATCATAGAAATTGAAAAAGTTTTTTATTTATTTTTAATCGCAATAACAAGCAAGTGTTTTTCTTTTTTTTTTCAAAATTCAAAAATCTTTTTATTTATGATTCGTTGGAACAAAAGGGCGGGCCCGGCTAAGTACTGACCAGGCCGGGCCGTGAAACTAAAAAGCCCCTTCGGACGAAATCACGAAATCAAAAAATAATACTATGACGGGCGTTTTCAAGCCTTATTTTTTATAATGTAACATAGTATTATCCTTTTTCAATTGGGAGGAGAGATGGCTGAGTGGACTAAAGCGTCGGATTGCTAATCCGTTGTACGAGTTTTTCGTACCGAGGGTTCGAATCCCTCTCTTTCCGTTTTTGTTGATGACTTGGTATTTTCTTTCGAATTTATCGCGAGCTCTTTTTTTATTTAATTAATAGTTAAAAATGAATAGTTAAAGAAGTTTAAGGATGTGGAATAGATAAAATCTTACTAATAACAGTTTAAAATCAAGCAAAGAAAACAAAAACCTTATCTTTTATTCTTCACGTCCAGGATTACGTCCTGGATCATTAGACAGGAATCCGAAGATAAAGAGAGAAACAAAGAATATCACTACCGTGTAAACAAATAGTTTGAGAGTAAGCATTACACAATCTCCAAGATTTTTTTTAGGAAAAAAGAGAATAGATTCTCCACTTTTATACCGCATACCCTACTTTTTTATTTTGACACCAAGAAATGCAGTGGGGTGATCCGGATTTGTCGCGGTTGTACAATAATTTCAATATTTGAATTGAGAGTGTAGGACTTATCTGATCTTATCAATTCGTAGAATTTTTTTTTTTCGAATAAATCATGAATTTATCTGGGACTTTATTAAAAATATCATCGAAAACTTACAGCAGCTTGCCAAACAAAGGCTAAGAGAAAAAAGAACAGAGGTATTACTGGCATAATATCTACAATTGGATTCAAAAAAGCGTAGGCTTCGGGCAATTTGGCGACGAAAAAATTACTGGAAAAAAGAGCAGAATTAAGGTAGATACAGATTAAACTAAATATATTAAGCATAACAAACATTTTGTTTTGGGGATAATTGTATTTATTTTGATTGAGTTATTAATAAATTGAGTTTTTTATTATTATAAATATGTTATTTTTTTTATTATTATAAATATGTTATTATTGATAGAAGAAAGAAAATGAATAAAAAGAAAATAAGATAGACCAAAAAACTTTCTTTGATTTGAACTCACCCAATCAAAAATCCTTCTATATCTCAAATCAAAAGAGAATAGAATAAATCATACTTTCGTACAATATCTTAATTGAATTATATGTAATGATCAATAAATTCAGTTTAATTCTATGTCTACATGTATAGTCTATATGTATAAAAATTCTAGTAATCCATTTTATAAATAATAGATATTTAGACTGGAGTTGACGAATAACCCGTACCAATATTAGTGTTTATTAGTGTCTAATAGAAAAAATGGGGCGTGGCCAAGTGGTAAGGCAACGGGTTTTGGTCCCGCTATTCGGAGGTTCGAATCCTTCCGTCCCAGATCATACCCCGTCTATGATTATTATTATATAATGTGATCATTATATTAATATATTTTTAATATATATTAAATATATATCATAATATAATAAAATATATAAAAATAAAAATTGCCCTTTCGAACAGCCTTCTGTATTAAGAATAGAATATTGGTATAGAATGTGATTATTATTTCTTTTTTTAATAATCTGCGGAATCATATCTTTTTCACAAATTTAATCGAGTTCAAATAACACGCATATGAAATAGGAAATTTAATTCATTTGCGATTCGTTAAATAGTACCTATTTTACAGATTTTACAGTATAAATATGAAAAAATAACAACATAAATTTTCAATCTTCCCTTACATCAGTGTTTTTTTATCTATCTTTTTTTACTCACAGATGGTTTAATCCAATATGGATTTCTCTCTCTCTTACTGATGATAAAAAACGAAAGGTCCTTGCTGGAAAACTTTATGTTATGCAAAATACATGTATCGGATAGGAAATTTTTCAATCAATTAAATCTTTGTAACGAACTCTTATGAGTTCTTGGTACTTGAAGAAGTGTGAAATTGTTGAATTTATCCTATCACTATTACGTTACTTGAAGATACAGATTCAAAATAACTTGTTTATTCGTGTTATATTAGTTATAATTAGTTAACTAATTTGATTTTTACAATCAAAATATTCTAAATTTTCAAATTTAGAAAAAAAAAATTATTTCTATTTTCTAGAATTTCCAATATTTAATTCTATTAATCTAAAAAAATAGGGTTAAATAGATTACTATGTACCGACCGAACCAATGATTATTCATGATTCCATAATTGAATCAATTACATATGGGTTCCAAACCGAAGGAATGTTATGGTAAAACTTCGTTTAAAACGATGTGGTAGAAAGCAACGTGCGACTTGAAGGACATGATCAGCTGTGGAGTCTTACATCCACCATTTTTTTATATATTATATAGGAATGAAAGTGCTCTTGGCTCGACATCATTTGTTCTGTTCCGCTGGAACCCTCTTTTTTTTTGGGGGGGGTGATGTAATATAGTACAGGATGGAGCTCGAGTAGAAAGATTTTTTTTCAGGGGCAATAATCTAGGGTTAGTATCAATCAATAAATTGGAACAACTTCGTAAGTATATTTTCGATACATAAACCGAAAAGGTCCTATTCGAGAAAATTTCCAATTCAAAAGGAAGGTGTATTACGCAGGAATCAACCATTCGTATGATTCTTTGACAGAAAGAAATCACAAAAAATGATATGTTGCTGCCGTTTTGAAAGGATTTAAAGATCACCGAAGTAATGTCTAAACCCAATGATTCAAGGCAAAGATCCTGGAACAAGTAAATACCTTTTTCAATTGTCTTAACAACTAGATCAGAATGAAGAATCAAAATAGATTCTAAAGGAGACAGACAATAAAAGGGTTAGAGACCACTCAATAAATGAAATATCTAAAAGGGTTCTCTTTTGAGTTATTTCAGAGTTATCCAACTTGAGTTATGAGGGTGCAAATACGACTAATTTTCTTTTTTGTTGGGTAAGAATAAGAAAAAAAAAAGTACTTAAATCAATAGTCTAATTAATTTGATGATTTTATGGATATATTTGATATTGTAATTCGATACATAGACATAATTTCTAATTTTCTCGAGCCGTACGAGGGGAAAACTTCTTATACGTTTCTAGGGGGGGGTATTGTTCATCTATCCCAATGAGCCATTTATCGAATCGTTGCAATTGATGTTCGATCCCGACGAGAGGGAAGAGATCTTCGGAAAGTGGGTTTTTATGATCCGATAAAGAATCAAATCTATTTAAATGTTCCTGCTATTCTAGATTTCCTTGAAAAAGGCGCTCAACCTACAGGAACTGTTCATGATATTTCAAAAAAGGCGGGGGTTTTTACGGAACTTCGCCTTAATCAACAAACAAAATTCAATTAATGAAATAAAATAGAAAAAAGAAGGTGTGGATGACTTGTATATAGCTTTGTATAACCCTTTCTTTGCTAGTTCCTCTTTTGTTCTATTCATATCATACTTCCGTTTAGTATTGTTACTTTTAGTATTGTTACTATAGAATGGTGTCGTTTATTTATAACGACAAAAAATGGATTTCGATTTTATTGATATAATAATGGATATAATAATGGATCCAATAATATTAAATAGAAATCAAATAGTATAGAAAAAGATCAAGTGAATAAATAAGAAATGACGTAGAAGTAATTGGGTCTATAGACATAAAAATTTGCATTACCGTCAATGGGGTGATTTTCGTTGGAACTCTATGAACAAAAAAAAACAAAGGACTAAACCTGTTTATTTTAGTTATTGAATAAACCTCATTTTTTTCTACTTCTCCCCCGTCTTCCTTAATTTAGTCTTCCACCTATATTATATATTTATATATAGTGCCAATCCAACACAAGTCCTTAGTTTTTTTATTTCAATTAAAATAATTTGAATTTTATTAATTTTAATTGATTGAAATCAGAATTGTTAGTTCGATTTAGAATTTGTTTTATCTTTTGTATGCTTTTATCAATATTCATATTGACAACAGTGTATCAAATAAATATAATCCGATCGTGGATAAATGGATCCTTTTATCCCTGTTCCATAGATTTAATTTAATTCAAATAATGGGTTCTTGGATTTTCTGTCATACAAGAAGTCTTTTTTGATTAAGATTAAAATCAATAAAACTCGATATATACTAATTAATGGATAATATAAGAGACAATAGGCGGTCTATAAATATTTGAAAATCTTTGACTTTATCCCTATTTTATCTTTTATCTGAGAATTTTTTGTATTTTCGTCGGATTTGTTCATTTTTATTATGTTCAGAGTGGGTTAGAATTTTTTTTTTCATTTTTTTTTTTTTTAATGGTTTGATTGCGTTGTGCCATTCAATTTCGTTATTTATTGGGATTCTGATTGTATCTACACATTCTAATTAGTTTTTGGGGGTTGCTAACTCAACGGTAGAGTACTCGGCTTTTAAGTGCGGCTAGCATCTTTTACACATTTGTATGAAGCAACAGATTCGTCCATACCATCGGTAGAGTTTGTAAGACCACGACTGATCCTGAAAGGAATGAATGGAAAAAGCAGCATGTCGTAGCAATGGATAATTCTGAGAATATTTCATTCTTACTGAATAGGTCCCCAATCTTATTTCAATTGTTTAAATTCGTGGTGTCTAACAATTTTTTAAAAAGAATCGGGGGGTCGAGTGAATAAATGGGTAGAGCCTTACTATAAGGTTCCAATTATAGGGAAATAAAAAGTAACGAGCTTCTGTTCTTCATTTTTGAATGATTACCCCATCTAATTAGACGTTAAAAATATATTAGTGCTTAATGCGGGAAAGGCTTTTCTGATGAGTGGATTAGAAATTTCTTATGAGTCCTAACTATTAGCTATTCCCCTTTATGGGGTAGAGATAAATGTGTAGAAGAAGGCAGTATATTGATAAAGAGATTTTTTTTTTCAAAATCAAAAGAGCGATTGGATTGAAAAAATAAAGGACTTCTAACTATCTTGTTATCCTATAAATGAACATAAGGGGCTAGAGAGTCCGTTGATGAGTTTGACTTGTTTCCGAGGTATCTAGTTTTTTCTTACTATAAATACCTTGTTTTGACTGTATCGTACTATGTATCATTTGATAACCCAATAAATTACCTATTTCTTTTCTGGTTCAAATCGAATTTTAAATGGAAGAATTTCAAGGATATTTAGAATTAGATAGATCTCAGCAACATGACTTCCTATACCCACTTATCTTTCGGGAGTATATTTATGCACTTGCTCATGATCGTGGTTTAAATAGATCCGTTTTGTTGGATAATGTAGGTTATGACAAGAAATCTAGTTTACTAATTATAAAACGTTTAATTAGTCGAATGTATCAACAGAATCATTTTATTATTTCCGTTAATGATTCTAATCAAAATAGATTTTTGGGGTACAACAAAAATTTGTATTCTCAAATGATATCGGAGGGATTTGCAGTCATTGTGGAAATTCCGTTTTCCCTAAGATTAGTATCTTCCTTAGAGGAGACAGAAATCGTAAAATCTTATAATTTACGATCAATTCATTCAATATTTCCTTTTTTCGAGGACAAATTCCCACATTTAAATTATGCATCAGATGTACTAATACCCTACCCCATTCATCTGGAAATCTTGGTTCAAAACCTTCGCTACTGCGTGAAAGATCCCTCTTCTTTGCATTTATTACGGCTCTTTCTTCACGAGTATTATAATTGGAATAGTCTTATTACTCCAAAAAAATCTATTTTTGCAAAAAGTAATCCAAGATTATTCTTGCTCCTATATAATTCTTATGTATGTGAATACGAATCCATTTTACTTTTTCTCCGTAACCAATCTAATCATTTACTATTAACCTCTTCTGGGATCTTTTTTGAGCGAATATTTTTTTATGAAAAAATAAAATATCCTGTTGAAGAAGTCTTTGCTAACGATTTTCCGGCCACCTTATGGTTCTTCAAGGATCCTTTTATGCAGTATGTTAGATATCGAGGAAAATCTATTCTGGCATCAAAAGAGACTCCTCTTCTGATGAATAAGTGGAAATATTATCTTGTCAATTTTTGGCAATGTCATTTTTATGTATGGTCTCAACCAGGAAGAATCCATATAAACCAATTATCCAAGCATTCCCTTGATTTTTT